GCACGTGTCGAATGGATCAGAGAAGGGAGGGTTCCCCTACAAACGATTCGAGCGAAAATAGATTATTGTTCCTATAAAGTTCGAACTATATATGGGGTATTAGGCATCAAAATTTGGATATTTGCCGACGAGTAATAATCATAAACCCTTACTTGCTTTTAATGATGCGAGTAATGAAAAAAAAATTAAAACCCTTTCATTATTTAATTATGTATTATGTTCAATCAAAAAAATGAGCAATTCTATAGGGTTGAATAAAAATTTTATTAAAAATTTAATTGCTATGCTTAGTGTGTGACTCGTTGGTTTCTTAGGGTTAGGATTAAAAAAAAATAGACTGACCATTAACTAGAGAAGAAATAACCAACCCATCGCTTCACATTATCTGGATCCAAAAACCAGTCAAGATATGATATATTAGTCATATCATTGTAGCAACTGAAATATGGTTTTGTATAAAAAAACCAATCGGGTTATGTTATGGGTTGTGAAACGAAATATAAAAAGGATGTGAATAACTGGAAAGGTGAGAGAAAGAGAAAAAATATATAGTAATGATATAATTCCAATATAAAAATATGTAATAAAATAATATGTAAGGTCTATAAATTATCTCATAAAATACAATGTAATAAAGCATCAATACTCTCAATTCATACAGAAGGAGATTAATATGTTCACAGAACAAAAGAACAAAAAAAAAATCAAGAGCCTCGAGCCAATAAAGACTGAGGCGATTGGCTCAAGAACAAATTAAATGAGAGGCTCCATTGTAGAATTCAGACCTAAGCATTAATCGAGAAGCGATGGGAACGACGGAACCTGTGAATGCTGAAGATTTTATTGAAAACGAATCCTAATGATTCATCAGGTGGGATGGCGGAACGAACCAGAGAATAAGTTCATTTAGTCTGAGCGATCGTGGGCTAACCCTACAACTTAACTAGCTATTAAAAGAGTAAATATTCGCCCGCGGCTTTTTTTTTCACTAAAAATGTAGAAAAAAAAATTAAGTATAGAATGTTTTTTTTTAGAACATTCTATATATATATTTATGTTTGGTTATATAATATATCCAATCTAAACAAAATCAATAACTTTCTAATAGATTAGATGAAATATCAAAGAATCCAGTGTATTATTCAGGAAATATACGTATTACATATATCTTAAATCTTAATTAATTTTTTTTTCAATTGTTTTGATTCGCGAGGAGCTGGATGAGAAGAAACTCTCATGTCCAGTTCTGTAGTAGAGATGGAATTGCGAAACAACCATCAACTATAACCCCAAAAGAACCAGATTCCGTAAACAACATAGAGGAAGAATGAGGGGAATATCATATCGAGGTAATTCTATTTGTTTCGGTCGATATGCTCTTCAGGCACTTGAACCCGCTTGGATCACATCTAGACAAATAGAAGCAGGGCGACGAGCAATGACACGAAATGCCCGCCGTGGTGGAAAAATATGGGTACGTATATTTCCAGACAAACCCGTTACAGTAAGACCTGCGGAAACACGTATGGGGTCGGGTAAAGGATCTCCCGAATATTGGGTAGCTGTTGTTAAACCAGGTAGAATACTTTATGAAATGGGTGGAGTAGCAGAAAATATAGCTAGAAAGGCTATTTCAATAGCGGCATCCAAAATGCCTATACGAACTCAATTCATTATTTCGTGATAGAAACGTATAACCACAAGAAAGAGGTCTTGGAATAAAAAAGCAATTGCAGGTTTCTTTTTTTTTTTTTGACAAAGAATATTTCTTTTTTTTTCTTAGCCCCTTTTGTTTTACATTGAAAGAACAGATAAAAAAAATGATATGATTCAACCCCAGACCTATTTGAATGTAGCAGATAACAGCGGGGCCCGAGAATTGATGTGTATTCGAATACTAGGAGCTAGTAATCGCCGATATGCTCATATTGGTGATGTTATTGTTGCTGTGATCAAAGAAGCAGTACCAAATATGCCCCTAAAAAGATCAGAAGTGATCAGAGCTGTAATTGTACGTACTTGTAAAGAACTCAAACGCGATAATGGTATGATAATACGATATGATGACAATGCTGCAGTTGTCATTGATCAAGAAGGAAATCCAAAAGGAACTCGAGTTTTTGGTGCGATCGCCCGAGAATTAAGAAAGTTAAATTTTACTAAAATAGTGTCATTAGCCCCTGAAGTATTATAAGATACGACCATCATCATCATATAGAATTATAAGTTCTAGTAGAGTATTTTGAATGATTAATAGATTGTGTCTCACGTATATACCTTTAATAATGTTACTTCATAACAAAAAATATCATGTTTATTATATAAAAATTTTGAGGAACAAAAAATTTTAGTTCATTATGGGTAGGGACACTATTGCTGACATAATAACCTCTATACGAAATGCTGACATGCATAGAAAAGTAACGGTTCGAATATCATCTACTAGCATCACTGAAAGCATTGCAAAAATACTTTTAAGAGAAGGTTTTATAGAAAACGTGAGAAAACATCGGGAAAACAACAAAGATTTTTTGGTTTTAACCCGACAACATAGAAGAAATAGGAAGGGGCCATCTCAAACTAGTTTAAATTTAAAACGGATAAGTCGACCTGGTCTACGAATCTATTCTAACTATCAAAGAATTCCTAGAATTTTAGGTGGTATAGGGATTGTAATTATTTCTACTTCTCGAGGTATAATGACAGACCGAGAGGCTCGATTAGAAGGAATCGGCGGAGAAATCTTGTGTTATATATGGTAATCCTTCTACTATCAAAATTAGATACGAAATTGGCTATTTGTGAAAAAAAAAAAGAGAAAGAGTTATCTAATATCACTCCTCCTCCATTAGTTGATACTTCAAGGGGGTTTTACCTGGAATGAAAGAACAAAAATGGGTTCATGAAGGTTTAATTACTGAATCACTTCCCAACGGTATGTTCCGGGTTCGTTTAGATAATGAAGATCTAATTCTAGGTTATGTTTCAGGAAGGATCCGACGTAGTTTTATACGGATACTACCAGGAGATAGAGTCAAAATTGAGGTAAGTCGTTATGATTCAACCCGAGGGCGTATAATTTATAGACTCCGCAACAAAGATTCGAACGATAACAAAGATTCGAACTCGAACGATTAGGTGATTTAAGATTACTTTTTGGGAGAGACAATTCGAGATTTAAAATTAAATTTCAAGAAACTTATTTTCTTCCACGAAGTAGATTAGGAATTAAGTTTAAGTTAAGGAATGAAAAATATGAAAATTAGGGCCTCTGTTCGTAAAATTTGTGAAAAATGTCGACTGATCCGTAGGCGGGGACGAATTATAGTAATCTGTTCCAACCCAAGACATAAACAAAGACAAGGATAATTTTTCTAAAAGGAACTCCCCAAATGTACAAATAAAAATAAAGGATCTGTTTTAACATGAAATGGATATATCCATATATCTCTGACTCATATTTATGAGATGCTAAAATATGGCAAAACCTATACCAAGAATTGGTTCACGTAGGAATGGACGTATTGGTTCACGTAAAAGTACACGTAGACTACCAAAGGGAGTTATTCATGTTCAAGCAAGTTTCAACAATACCATTGTGACTGTTACAGATGTGCGGGGTCGAGTTGTTTCTTGGTCCTCGGCCGGTACTTGTGGATTCAAGGGTACAAGAAGAGGGACACCATTTGCTGCTCAAACAGCAGCAGGAAACGCTATTCGTACAGTAGTGGATCAAGGTATGCAACGAGCAGAAGTAATGATAAAAGGTCCTGGTCTCGGAAGAGATGCAGCATTACGGGCTATTCGCAGAAGTGGTATACTATTAAGTTTCGTACGAGATGTAACCCCTATGCCCCATAATGGCTGTAGACCTCCTAAAAAAAGACGTGTGTAAAAATAAAGATTGAAGCGATTTCAAGAGAAATAAATGATTCAATGATCTCATCAAATAATATTACGATGGTTCGCGAGAAAGTAAGAGTATCTACTCGGACACTAGAGTGGAAGTGTGTTGAATCAAGAGCAGACAGTAAGCATCTTTATTATGGACGCTTTATTTTGTCGCCACTTATGAAAGGTCAAGCCGACACAATAGGCATTGCGATGCGCAGAGCTTTGCTTGGAGAAATAGAAGGAACATGTATCACACGTGCAAAATCTCAGAAAATACCACATGAATATTCTACCATAGGAGGTATTCAAGAATCAGTACATGAAATTTTAATGAATTTGAAAGAAGTTGTATTGAGAAGTAGTCTGTATGGAATTCGCAACGCATCTATTTGTGTCAGTGGTCCCGGATATGTAACTGCTCAAGATATCATCTCACCACCTTCTGTGCAAATCGTTGATAATACACAGCATATCGCTAGCCTGACTGAACCAATTGACTTGTGTATTAGATTACAAATTGAAAGGCATCGCGGATATCGTCTAAAAACGGCAAATAACTTTCAAGACGGAAGTTATCCCATAGATGCTGTATTCATGCCTGTTCGAAATGTGAATTATAGTATTCATTCTTATGGGACTGGGAATGAAAAACAAGAGATACTTTTTCTCGAAATATGGACAAATGGAAGTTTAACTCCTAAAGAAGCACTGCATGAAGCTTCTCGAAATTTAATTGATTTATTTATTCCCTTTCTCCATGCGGAAGAAGAAAACTTACGTTTAGAGGACAATCAACACAAGGTTACTTTACCCTTTTTTACTTTTCATGACAGATTGGCTAACCTAAAGAAAAACAAAAAAGAAATAGCATTAAAATATATTTTTATTGACCAATCAGAACTGCCCCCCAGGATCTATACTTCCCTAAAAAGGTCCAATATATATACATTATTGGACCTTTTAAATAACAGTCAAGAAGATCTTATGAAAATAGAGCATTTTCGCATAGAAGATGTAAAAGAGATATTGGGCTTTCTAAAAAAGCATTTTGAAATAGATTTACCAAAGAAGAGGTTTTAAATCCATTGGATTTATTTCATCTTTTT